CCAATACGCAATGGGGGTTGATACTATTTTCTATGAGTAAATGTTTCTATCCTTATTTATCATTAGAAGGCCCTATTCGTAAAAAATTTCTTTTATTTATTTTGTATTTTTTCTGAATTTTTCTAATCTATTCTATGACTAATCTATTCTATGAATAAAAGAAATATGATAAAGTCAATATTATAAAGACAATAAAAAACCATATTATTACGTTTCCACCTCAAAGTGAAATATAGTATTTAGTTCTTTTTTCTTTCAATTCATGCCTATTGGTGTTCCAAAAGTACCTTTCCGAAGTCCTGGAGAGGAAGATGCATCTTGGGTTGACGTATAGTGCGACTTGTCAGATATATTGGGTCATATGGTATTTCCCCGTTCTCTCCCCCGATCGAGATATCCTCTGTTTCGCCCAAGAAAAAGAAATTGAATCATCAAAAATTGGAGCGTGAAGTGCAATTAGATCCATTGTTTAGGGGGATTCATAGTACTATTAGCAATTCTAGCAATTAGAATAATTTATGGTTGGCTTTTGTTGGATTAAAAAAATGAAGTATCCAGGCTCCGTTTAGAAAAAAACCCAATTGGTAATATATCTATGATTACTACGTGTATCATAAAGGATTCCTGTTTGTTATTTGTAAAGTCATAACAAAAAGAAATGGTAATGAGAAGATTTGTCCTATATGTGCAAATTCAAATCGGGCGGATCTTTCCCCGGAGTAGAGCATAAACCTAAAAATATGAAAGAGACCCATTCAGGAACAAGAAAATACCATCGTGATTTGGATTGAATCTCGCTGAAAGAATACATCAATGAGAAGTTAATTCGATAAGTTTATTGACTTTTTTCTATTATTAAATAAGGAAGAAAGAAAAAAATCAAAATTCATCTTTATTGAAAAATCGAAGAAAAAGCCCTTTCCTTAGAAGTTAGAAAAAAGAAAGAATAGGGAAAAAGAAAAAGGACTGGAATCTATACATTGATTCTTTTTTTCGCAATTTTTTTGAACCGTATGCATCAAAAGGTGCATGTACGGTTCTTAAGGGATACAATTTTACCCTAATCAACCGACTTTATCGAGAAAGATTACTTTTTTTAGGCCAAGAAGTTAATAGCGAGATCTCGAATCAACTTATCGGCCTTATGGTATATCTCAGTATCGAGGATGATACCAAAGATCTATATTTGTTTATAAACTCTCCTGGCGGATGGGTAATACCTGGAGTAGCTGTTTATGATACTATGCAATTTGTGCGACCTGAGGTCCATACAATATGCATGGGATTAGCTGCGTCAATGGGATCTTTTATACTGGTTGGAGGAGAAATTACCAAACGTCTAGCATTCCCTCACGCTTGGCGCCAATGAGGTTTTTTTATTTGAGAGAAAAAAGAAAACTATGCCTTCGCCATATTAATATTAAGTAATAATAGCATGGCACTTCGAATTCGATATGAAAAAATTTTGTATTGTTCTTTTTTCAAAAGATTCGATTATGTATCGAGAGAGTAGTATGAGATAAAAGGTATTTCCGATTTTCTCTTATCTATCGGAAGTCCAATTCAGCGTCACAGACGTTTTTGTTTTCACACCAAAAGGCTCTTAACATATAAAAAAAGAGTGCGAAAAAAAAACAAGATTTTCCTTTTTTGGTTGGATCAAAAAGAAACTTTGGGATTGCTGAATCAAATAAAAAAAAGAATCCATTTTAAATTAAAATAAAAAGCAACGGAGCCATCATAGTATTTTTAACTACTCCGAAAGGAAGGGTGGCAATTTTGATCATTTATCCATCTGGGGCTGATAGATTCGATTTTTATCTTTCTTGAATGGAAACTAAGGATCGATTTTACTGTAGAGCCGTATGCAATGCACAAAAGATCATGCCTGTACGGTTGTTCAATTCTATCTTTTTTCCTATTATTCTTTATCTTTCTTTTCTCTTCGTTTCACTCACCATATAGAGAACCCTTCTATCATCAGGGTAATGATCCATCAACCTGCTAGTTCTTTTTATGAAGCGCAAACGGGAGAATTTATCCTGGAAGCGGAAGAACTGCTGAAACTACGCGAAACCCTCACAAGGGTTTATGTCCAAAGGACGGGCAAACCATTATGGGTTGTTTCTGAAGATATGGAAAGAGACGTTTTTATGTCAGCAACAGAAGCACAAGCTTATGGAATTGTCGATCTTGTAGCAATTGAATGAAAAAATGGATTTTGTGCAAATTCGTGATTTGAGATTTTTTCTCCAAGTTTACTATTCTATTAAGTAAAAAAAATGAAAAATCATTCGGTTAGGATCAATCTAAACCAGCCCATTATGTATATGATTCAACATGCCGACTATTAAACAACTTATTAGAAATACAAGACAGCCAATTCGCAATGTCACGAAATCCCCCGCTCTTCGGGGGTGTCCTCAGCGTCGAGGAACATGTACCAGGGTGTATGTGCGACTCGTTTAGATCATGAGCTGCCACAAAAAAGCAAGAAAAC